TTTATATTTTATTTTCTTATCTCAGAAAGATTTCAATTTTTTATAAGTTCATTGAATAACTTCTATTTAATCAAAAAAAATGAGATTCCCCCCTTTTTTTGTTTGTCCACTACTTTATTTTTATTGTACGTAATAAATAAAAAAGGAAGTTCTGATACATCTGAAAACCGACACCAAGACTAGGAATTTTTGACGAACAGGATAAAAAATCATTACTCTTTCGACACAAGAAGGGGAATTTTCTCCACCCCTATTCTTGTGTCGAAGAATAGGAATACAAATAATCCCTCCTAGAATTATTTGTTGCCCGCATTTATAGTTCCGCGCTTACTTATGCGACTATCTATCCCAATCTTATTCTATTTGAAATAGAATAAGATTGATAATTGAAATCCGGCATATAGTATAGTAACATAGTTGTACGAATTAAATTTGGCTAAAAAAAACAAAGAAAGCAGTGGTAAAGTCAAATAAAAAAGTCTTCTTCAAAAAAGATCTACCTATATATGATATGACTAAGAATGCGGTACAAGAGATTCCCCGAAGCTCGTAGAAAAATAGTATAAACAAGTAAATAAAAGGTTTTTCAGAATTTCATTTTTTTTTGATGATACATAATCGACAACAATAATTTGTTTCTTTTTACAAACTTGATGTCGATAAATCGGCGAGTCTAGAAATTCATTTCGGCCAATTGAACCTTCTCGAACTGTTTCTTTTTAAGAACCAAAAAGATTTGTGCCAAAATAACAGATGCCAAGAAGAATAAAAGACCTTGGACACGTAATGGGTCTTGAAGTACTATTTCTGCATCTCCCTGACCAAATCCACCCACATTAGGATTACTCGTTAATGGTTGATCAAATCTGATGGATTCACCTTCTGAAACAAGAAGTTCTGGTCCAGGAGGGATAATATCAACCACTTGACCTCCATCCGACGGATCTGTTATGGTTATTTCGTACCCCCCCTTTTCTTTTCGTATGATTTTACTTACTATACCCGCTCCTGTAGCATTATAAACTGTATTGTTACTCTTGCTTCCGTCGGGATAAATCTGACCCCTTCCCCTATTTCCCCCTACGTACATAGGATATTTTAAGAAGTGAACATCCTTCTTAGTAGCGGGGTCGGGGGAAAGGATAGGAAAGGTGATTTCGCTATATTTCTGACCAGGGACAGGCCCTATCACAAGAATATTTTTTTGATTAGGGCGGTAGCTCTGAAAAGACAAATTGCCTATCTTTTCTTTCATCTTGGGAGAAATACGATCGGAAGAAGCTAATTCAAACCCCTCCGGTAAAATAAGAACAGCCCCTACATTCAAACCCCCTTTCTTACCATTAGCAAGAACTTGTTTCACTTGCTTATCATAAGGAATTCGAACAACTGCTTCAAATACAGTATCAGGAAGTACCGCTTGTGGAACCTCAATATCCACGGGCTTATTAGCTAAATGGCAATTGGCACATACAATACGCCCAGTCGCTTCTCGTGGATTTTCATAACCCTGCTGCGCAAAAATGGGATATGCACTTGAAATGGATGTTCGAGTCATGATATATATCATGAGCGATACGGAAATAGATCGAGTAATCTGTTCCTTTATCCGAGAAAAAGTATTTCTAGTTTGCATGGTCTAATCATTGATCCGAAAATTTCTACAATAAATTGGGTAGGTCGCTCGTATAGTTCCCTATCCACGATTCTGCTATTTACTGGAATCATTTTACTGGAATGTTATAGGATGAAAATCCCCGGGGTAGAAAGCTTATGTAGAACTACACATTAAGAAATATTCTAATTTGATTAGATTAATATCGGTGGATCATTTATTAATCATTCATTGAATGATAAATAACTACAAGTGACGGAGATACACGATTTAAATAACGGAAAATCCAATATTTGAAAATAGTATCGAGAATAACTGGAAAAGTGGAAACAAGACCAGATATGATTTGATCATTATGAACAAATCCAAAATCCTTGTAGACAGAACCAATCATTAGTTCCCAACCGTGGGGTGAATGAAATCCGATACATAAATCCGTTAATAAAAGAATCGAAAAAGCTTTTACTGTATCGCTTACGTTATATAGGAATTCCTGAGCCCAAGAGTTAAGAATAACAAGTTCTTCATTACCTAAAATAGAATAACCGCTTAGAATAGCAAAACATATTATATTTGTCGAGAAGTGCAAAATCATATGGATACGATCCTCATTGTGTATCTTGATTAATTGGATCGTTTCTTTGTGGATTCCTATAGGAAGCTTTTGTAGATGTATTTCCGAGTATTCCTTGATCAGTTCGTCCAAGAAGAGGATTTCCTCTAATTCTATGAACTTTTCTAAAATACTTTTTTCTTGAATATCATTCAAAAAGATTTCGGATTGATCAGTATTCGACCAATTAGTAACCCAAGATTCCATACTTTTAGTAAATGATGAGAGAGAAATCCAACAGGACAAAAACACTATAGATGCAAGATACAAAAGAGGAATTAATGCTTTCTTTTTTGCCATTTTTCGTCTGTGAATTATTAATTAACCCACTTCATTCGTCGACTCTATGTGATCGAATATTTCTTTTACCCTTGAGTTCTAGACAAGGTATCAAACCTATGAATCTATTTTATTTGTGATTTTGTGTGAATCTAGAACGAATACAAAAATAGACTACGACTCCGCTTCGAATTCGAATCAAGAAATAATAAAAAATATTGTTTCCAGATCTCTCAATTCATCAAATTTCTTAAAGTGTCTCCTTTCGGTCATTCATCGAAAGGAGACACTTTAAGAAATGAATATTATTGATATTTTGAGACGAAAGAATTCCTTTTCTATAAAAATATAATAAAAATATAGAATATTTTGAAAAAATTCCAACGATTACCCATATCCAAGAATAGAATAATTGAGAGAAAGATATTGTGATGATAAAAAAAATGAGTGGTAAAACAAGACAGAAATGGACCAGTTATCATTATTAAGAAAACCCTTTATTGGTTAGTATTAGTAATGGAACACAAAAGAAAGGATAAATTAAAGGGTCGATTGACAGAAATAATTTACACGATAGGATTTATCTGCATCTAAAGTATCAATTCCAACAAATATTGAAAAAAGATGAATTGATTTCTTTCGAAATCATTTGATATATCCGATGAATTGAATCTAGTAGTTGAATTTGTTACTTGTTTGAATTGAGTTGCATGGATTTTGATACGCATAAAAAACCACAAAGGAGGGGGTTTTGTTTTAGGGTTGTTCTATATATATCGGATTTGGCTCGACTGAACGTTTTGACGAAACTTCAGTTAAATTATGTTATAGAAAAAACAGGAATTTTTTCCCTCCTGCTGAGAAAGCATTCATTCTTCAGCCCATTTCCTTTTATCAAAAGACTTCAATTGGTACGCGCAAAAAATAGGCCAATTCGGCGGCTTTTTGTTCAATTTCTCGTGAAGTCAAATTCTCATCAGTACGGGTCAACGGAATAGCCCCCCGGCCTCTGATGTCCATATAAAGGATACGACGAGCATAAATACCCTCTTTAACTTCTATTCTAATGGACTGAATATCTTTTATACGGAATCGGAGGAATATGCGACGATTTTTTCCAGGAAATCCCCAACGAAAAATACAAACTATTCCCTCCTTTCTATCGAATCGATCATAACCACTACCTACATTCCAGGAAATTGTGCACCACAAATAGGAACTAATAAAGAAACCAGCGATCCCGTAGAAAGACATCACGAGCCCTTGTGGAAAAAAAACAATTTGCTGAGCCGGAACAAAAGATATCAAATTTCTACCAAGATAACTGGAAGTTCCAACCAACAAGAATCCTAATGAACCTAAAAAAACGATAAGGGCCCAGCAAAAATTACTTAGTTTTCGAGACCCCGTTATAAGTTCTATCCATATATGTTCTGATCGCCAACTCATACTTCATCCGATTTAATTTTATTGGAATTGAGAGAATACCCCAAATTATTTTGACTTTACTTTTTTTTGTTTCCGAAGGAACTCTCATCAAACTAGCACTAGTTTGATGTGAACTAGTGCTAGTTGATGTGAACCCTTAGGAGTAATTTATCAAATTGGTTAGATCTAAACTAATAACATACCCTTCCTTAAATCCCAAATATACATATTACAGATGGATCCACCAACTTTAGGTATCCAACGATCCTGCTCTATTTGAAACTAGCCGGAATTTATTTACCCATAGATCATTTTCTGCAGGCATAATATCTTTTTCCTTTAGAAATCATATGTCATACCATATTTCCATTTCCCGAAAGAAATAAATATCTGTGTTATGCTAGCAAGTAGAAGTTCAAAAAAAAATGGATGAGATTGGGTCCCCTCAGATCTAAACAATCTTGTTTTTTTGAACATAAAGAAATAAAGAAGCCATTGCAATTGCCGGAAATACTAGGCCTACTAAAGGCACAAAAATAGAGGGAAAAGTGAAAGTTGTCATAAAATGGGGTACCTCGATTTACTATTTGCACCTGTTATTATTTTTTTATATCATATTTTACAATAATTATAATTCAAAATTGTAATTATTATGAATTGGTCTTTATTATTAAATTCAATTTCTTAAGAAATTGAATTTGAAAATTCTTATAGAAGTAATAAATATCTATATATCTAAGTGAGTATATAGACTAATAAATGGACTTATTCATCTTTCTACACGAAAGATACCTATGATAATCAACTTTATTATATTAATTCTATTTTTTTCTTAATTTCTTTGTGTTTTGTTCTTGTCTTATAATTTGAAAGGGTTTCTTACAAATTATCGAAAGATTTGCTAGAATGCGACACAACCTGGATTTTTAGTGAAAATGATATTTTCGGGCGATGCAGAAAGATAAAAAACTATATATCTATCTTTTCTATATTTGATTATCTACGTAAGGCGAAATTCGTTTTATTTGCCTAATGTCACGAAAGGAAGAACTCACGCTTTTATCT